AAAGTAGAATATAGGGTTATTAATAAGAGTTATTAATTATTTTATAGAAAGAAAAAAAAGATTTAGTTAAGGGAATAAAGAGTGTAGTTAAAATAATGTTAGAAAATTAAATTTCTTAAATAAATTTACAGTTTATTACTTTAATCAGACATAACATTTATTAAGAGGTAAATTTTAAAGTTTTAATATTTTTGTTAATAGTAATATTATATTATAGTTTATAAAAATATTAAATTGCAAATTTAAAGATATCAAAAACATTATTGGATTAATATAATAAATTAAAGTTAAAATTATTGTTTAAGATTTATAAAAAAATTTAAAATTATATGTTAAACTTTGAAGGTTTAAAGTTTTTGTTAACTTAAAATCTTAAATAATAAATAAGATAGGAGAAAAAAGAAGGGTTAAAAAAATTATAAAGGGTGTAAATTTTGGGTTGTTTAAGAGGTTAAATTTAATTATTTTTGAAGAAAATTTAAATATAAATAAAGAATTGATTAGTAAATTTGTGTAAATAAATAATATAATTAATGATCTAAATATTATAATAATTAAAATAATTAGTAGGTTAGAATTAAAAATAAATAAGTAAATTCTGAATCATTTTATGTAAAAAAAGGATAAAGGGGGGAGGCTTGCTAAATTTAGAATTAGTAATAAATTAATATATTTAAATTTATGGAATTGGGGTAATAGATAATATTGGGTTATAGATATTTTTAATTTATTAAATGTATAAAATAGTCTAAAGGTGATAATTCTGTAGAATAAGAAATATTTAATTCAGATAATAGATTTTATGTAAATTAGTAAAATTATTCATCTAGATTGATGGATAGAAGAGTAAGTTATAATTATTTTTATATTAATTAAATTAAACATTATAAAAGGCGGGATGATTGAAGATAAAATAATAATAATATTAATTATTATAGGATAAATTGAAAAGTTAGAAAGTATGTAGAAAGGAATAATTTTTTGAATGGTTAGTATAATTAGTAATAAATTTCATGGAAGAAATTTAGCAATTAGAGGAGATCAGAAATGAAAAGGAGGGATGCTTAATTTTAATATTAAGGAGACAATAATTGAAAATTTAATAAATTCGTTTTTTATAATTAAAGTATTTGTAATCATAGAGTAAATAATTAAGAAAGATGCTAAAATTTGAATAATAAAGTAAAAAAAAATTATTTTTTTGTTATTTATTGAAATTCTTATATTACAGATGAATATGAAATTAGTTATCTCTAAAAAAAATCAGAGAATAAATGGGTCAATAATAAATAAAGATAAAAAAGTAAATCTAATTAAATTTAAAAGTATAAAATATTGAAAATATATAATATAAATTATAATATATTTATATAATAATAATTATGATGTTAATAAGAAATATTAATATTAAAATAATTTATATTATATTTAATTATACTAATTAAAATTTTAAGTATTTATATTTTAATGTAAGAAGCATAAAAATTTTTGAAATTTTTAGAAATAGTTTAATTCTATTAAATATAAGTAAATAAATTTTAATGAAAGTATAATAATTATACATAATTTATTCTATCAAAATAATCCTTTTTCAGGCATATCATTGATTAAATTAAGGTAAGTAAAATAAATAAGAGAAGTAAATAATCTATATTTAGGGTATGAACCTAAAAGCTTTAATTAGCTTACTTATTTATATTTGTTTATAGAAGATTGATTGATTTGGGGTGAAATTTTTAATTTTAATGTAAGAGTAGGGTATGGTAGTTAATGTAGTTGATTTGAATTTTTGTGATGTTTAATTAATAGGTTGAATGGAGGGTGTAAGAATAAAGTGAAGTGGGTTTAAAGTGATGGAATAAAAAATTTTTGGTTAAAATTTTAGGTTTTAGTGATATAATTGAATAAGGGAATAAGGATGAAGTTTGATATTGTGAATTTTTTAAATAATAAAATAAAAAAATATTTTATTACTCCACTTTTTGTAATTAAAAATAAATAATACATTAAATTAAAAATAATTAATTAATTAGTTATTATCATTTGAAATCATAAGAATTATTAATGATTTTATTTAATTTAAAGTAAAAAAATTAAAATCATAGTAAATTGAGAGAGAGAAAGAGAAATCATGAGAAGACTTAATTATTGAAAAGAAAAATTTTATATTAAATAGTTAATTTTATATACATATATAATATGTATATATCATTAGTATACATAATTAACAGCCTTTATTAATCATTAATATTCTTTATATATACATATATAATATGTATATATCATTAGTATACATAATTAACAGCCTTTATTAATCATTAATATTCTTTATATATACATATATAATATGTATATATCATTAGTATACATAATTAACAGCCTTTATTAATCATTAATATTCTTTATATATACATATATAATATGTATATATCATTAGTATACATAATTAACAGCCTTTATTAATCATTAATATTCTTTATATATACATATATAATATGTATATATCATTAGTATACATAGTTAATAGTTTTAATTAATCATTAGTGTTTTATGTATGTATGTGAAGTAGGCGTACATTGTTAAGGGTATTGTGTAGATAGAGGTTAAGGGTTGTTGGTAGGTGTATTGATGGGGTTAGGGGTATTTGTTCGGTGGGAAGTGGGGAGGGAGGGGGGGGTATGTTGGGTACTAGTTTAAGGAAAATATTTCTTTTACATGGAAAAGATTCGGGTAGGATGCCAGAGGATTCAGTAAGCTAGGTAGGGAGTAAGGAAAATATAATAAAATTTAATTTTTATTTAAAAATTTATTGAATTGGTGAGTATATAGATAAATTTTGGTGAGGTTATAGGGAAATTTAAAAAATTACGTAAGGTATGAGGAAGATAATATATAGAATGTTAAGTTTAATAAGGATTAATAAAAGTCATTAAGATAACAGCGATAAACATTAGTGCCAGCAATTGCGGTTAGACTAAGAGCTGTGTGTAAATTTATATAGTTAAGAATAGATAATGGTTAAATTTAGAGTTTTAGGGGACATAGGATTATATGGTGAAATATGTAATTTGAGGAGAATTAAGACGATAAAGAAATTCGAGAAGTTATGAGGGAGACTAGGATTAGATACCCTATTATTGTAATTAGTTTAAAGTAATGAGAGAGTAGGCCTAAAGAGGGTTGAAATTTAAATAGTTTGGCGGTATCTTAGGTAAAATTAGAGGAATTTGTTGAGTAATTGATAATCCACGATAGGAGGGACCTAAAAAGTTTTTATATATTGTTGTTTAAAAGATTAAATTATAAGATGATGATTGGGATATTATATGATAATTAAAATTCAAATCAAAATGTAGAGTTTTTAGGGTTAGATGAATTACAATTTAATTTATTAATGGATTAATAATTTTAATATTATAATGAAAAAGGATTTAAGAGTAAATTTACAAAATAATGTAGGTTGAAGTTTTAATTGAGATGCGTACAAATTGCCCGTCATTTTCATGAAATTATAAGTGAAAGAAGTCGTAACAAAGTAAGTGTATGGGAACATGTACTTAGATTGTTTGAATAAATTATTTAATAAATAATGATATTATAGGGGGTTAGTAATTAGGAGGGATAAATAAAGTTATATAAATATTGATATGTTTGAGTAGGATAAGTGAGTAAATTATGATAGTGATATAGAAGAGTAATGTAAGTGAAAAGAGAAAGATGGAGATAAGGAGGTTTATTTTAGTGTACCTTTTGTATCAGGGGTTATTAAAATAAAAGTTTACTAGTAAATTTTCTTGAATTAGAAAGAGTGAATTAAGTATGAGAGTTAGTGTTGAAAAATTATTTTGAATATTTAATTAGTGAATAAATTTTAGTCAATTTTTAAGATATCTAGTTTTTTTAATCATAAAATTTAATTTAGTTAGGTTTTTATATAGTTTAATTAAGGAGAGAATTAATATAATAGCTTAGAATTTATAGGTTGCGGGATAAATTGTGATCTAGGTTTAAAAGTAGGGCTTACATTAGAAATATAAATGTTTATAGAATTTGAATTTTTTAAGGATAATTTAATAATTTATAATTGGAAGAGGGGTATGAATTTAGGAAAATGTATATTAATGAATTAAGAAAAAATTAATTGTAATATTTTTGGATGAAGTTATAATGATAATATTAGTATAAATTAGAATAGGTTATTTAAAAGTAAGGTGTATATTAGTTTTAAGAATTCGGCAAATTAAAGTTCAACTGTTTAATAAAAACATAGTTTTTTGATTATAATTTAAAATATGTCTGCTCTATGAGTGGGAACTTAAATGGCTGCAGTATCTTGACTGTACAAAGGTAGCATAATCAATTGTTTTTTAATTGAAAACTTGGATGAAAGAAAGAATGAAATTTTAACTGTTTTAGATTAATAAATAAAATTTAATTATTGAGTAAAAAGGCTTAGATAATTTTAAGGGACGAGAAGACCCTATAGAATTTTATAAAAATTTAAATAAAAATTAAGTAAGAAGTGAATTTAGATTTTTATTTGGTTGGGAGGATAATTAAATTTTGTAAACTTTAATTTTAAAAAGACATGGATGAATGGTTAGTTGGGAAAGAATGGTTGATAAATTTAGAAAGAATTAATTACCTTAGGGATAACAGCGTGATATTTTTAGAGAGATCTTATTGATAAAAGTGATTGCGACCTCGATGTTGAATTAAGATAAAATCTAGGCGTAGAGGCTTAGGGATTTAAGTCTGTTCGACTTTTAATATCTTACATGATTTGAGTTTAGATCGGTGTAAGCCAGATCGGATTCTATCTTTAAAAAAGATACATATATTTGTACGAAAGGACTTTATATGTAAATAATATTTTAAATTGATAAATATATCATTAAGAATTACTTTGGCAGATTAAGTGCATTAAATTTAGAATTTAAAATATATAAAATTTATTATAGGTAATAATTTTTTTAGGATTTAGTAATTATATATTTTTAAATTGTGTAAGTTTATTGATGATTATTTTAGTGGTTTTGGTTGGAGTTGCTTTTTTGACTTTATTAGAACGTAAGATTTTAGGGTATATTCAATTGCGGAAGGGTCCAAATAAGGTTGGGATTTTAGGGGTATTTCAACCTTTTAGGGATGCAATTAAATTGTTTAGGAAAGAGGTATTTAAGATTTATAAGTCTAATTATAATATGTTTTATTTTTGTCCAGTGATGTTATTTTTTATGATGTTAAGAAATTGAATAATAAGACCGGTAGTTACTAATATTTATTTTTTGAATTATTCTATTTTAATTATTATTATAATTTTAACTGTTATAAGATATATATTTATATTAATAGGATGGTCTTCTAATTCTATGTATTCAGTGATTGGGACTATTCGAGTAATTTCTCAAACTTTGTCTTATGAGGTTAGTTTTATTATAATTATTTTAATTTTGATAATTTTGAGAGAGAGATATTCTTTTATTGATTTTATAAAGTGGCAAATATATATATGATATTTAATTATATTAGTTCCTTTATTTATAGTATTTTTTATTAGAGTTTTGGCTGAATTAAATCGTAGGCCTATAGATTTTATTGAGGGAGAGTCAGAGTTGGTATCAGGCTTTAATATTGAATATTTTAGTGGAGGATTTGCATTGATTTTTATAGCAGAGTATGGAATAATTATTTTTTTTAGGTATTTAATAATTTTGTTGTTTACTGGGGTGTTTTATTCATTATATTTATATTTATTTATTAATTTTACAGTTGTAATAATTATTTTTATGCGTGGGATGTTGCCTCGAATACGGTATGATGAGTTAATGTATTTATGTTGGAAGGTTATTTTGCCTTTTGTTTTAGGGTATATAATTTTGATAATGGGCTTTAAATTTTTATTTATAGTTGTATATTAAGATAAGGATAAAATTAATAGAAAATTAATATTTCTTTAGTATGTTTTCAAAACATATTCTTATTTCAAGATCATTAATTATTTTTGGCATGTATTAGGAAGTTAAGTTTGAATGGATTTAAATTATAAAAGTAGATTTGTAGGTTAGTGGGGGTAATATTAAATAAAATAATTTGAGTAAATTATATATTTATGTATTAATTAATTAAAAAATTTCATATTTTAATTGTGGGTATGATAAAAATGAAAAATAAAAAATAATTTAGGGATAATATTTGGCTGATGGTTATAAAAGGGTATTCGATGAGTTGTCTTCCGGCTCATGTGAGTAGGATGAAATTATTGATAAATAGTCAATATAAAATTTGGGTAAGAGGGTAGAAGGTTAAGGGAATTATTTTATTATTGTTATTAATAAATGGGAGAAAATAAAGGATAATAATAGATATAATTAAAGCGATTACTCCTCCTAGTTTATTAGGGATTGATCGAAGAATAGCGTAGGCAAATAGAAAATATCATTCAGGTTGGATATGAATTGGTGTAATTATGGGATTGGCGGGGATAAAGTTATCTGGGTCTCTAAATTTGTAAGGATATTCTAAACAAATGAGTATTAGTAGAAATAAAAAAATAATGATTGTTAATATATCTTTAAAGGAAAAATAAATGTGGAAGGGAATTTTGTTAAAATTTCTATTGGTTCCTAGGGGGTTGGAAGATCCAGTGGCATGAAGAAAGTATAGATGTAGTATTACTATTATTAAGATAATAAATGGAAGAATGAAGTGTAAAGATAAAAATCGATTTAGTGTGGCATTATTAATTGAGAATCCTCCTCAGATTCAGGTTACTACCATGGTTCCAATGTAGGGAATGGATGAAAGTAGATTAGTGATTACTGTTGCTCCTCAAAATGATATTTGTCCTCATGGAAGAACATACCCTAAAAAAGCGGTAGCTATTGAGATGAAAAAAATAGAGGTTCCAATTATTCATGTATGAGTCAAGTAATATGAAGAATAATAAATTCCTCGTCCAATATGAAGATATATGCAGATAAAAAAAAATGTAGCTCCATTAATGTGAATATTATGAATTAATCATCCGTTATTTACATCTTGGATAATGTGTATAATTCTTAAGAAGGCTAATCTAATGTTTGCACAATAATGCATAGATAATATAAATCCTCTGATTAATTGAATAAAAAGAAATAGGCCTAATAATGATCCGTAGTTTCATCAGTAAGAAATATTAGAGGGGGTTGGGAGTTTTAATAAAGAATGTTTAATTATGTCAATAATTTTGTTCATAGAAGTAAGAGGGGGCAGTAAGTTTGGGGAAAATTATGGTAAGCAATTATTATTTTAATTTTCGTAGAGAGGAGGATTTAATTGAAGAAATTTTAATAATTCTGAGAAGGGAAATTAAAAGAAAAAAAATACATAGTAAGGAAAAATTGCAAAAGGGGTATAAATAAATATTAAAAATATTAGAGAATAATGAATTATTTAATATAAATATAGGAGATGAGTCTGTAGAGTAATATGGAGGGTATATTATAAATATTTTTACATTAAATAAAAGGTAAGTTAAAGTAAAAATATTTAAAGAAAATCTGATTAGGGTGGGGGATTTTATAGTAATTTTGTTTATTTCGTTTGAAATAAGGCTAGAAAAATATAAGAAAATAATTAATAAACCTCTAATTATAATTAAAAAGATTATAATAGAATAGATATGATTAAAGGATCAAGAAGTTATGATGATAGCGGTAATAATTCTATAAATGATTAGATAAATGATTATAGTAATTGGATGTATATGGTTAATAATAAGGAGAAAGATAATAATTATTAATGGTAAGATTAGTAAAAGGATTAGATTGGAAAGTTTTATCATATATTTGTGGCAAAGAATAGTTTATTAAGAATATTAATTTTGGAGATTAAAGGAATAAAATTATTTGTTTTTTTGAAAAATTTATAGTTTTAATATGTTAGTATATATTTAATTTACAAAATTAATATTTTAATTTAAATTATAAAACTTAATATTTAATTATATTTTTTGATATAATAGTTTATGTGCAACTTTTTATGATATCTTTAATATTAATAATATTTATATATAAATATATGTTAATAGTATTAATATTAGTTGAGATATTGGTAATGAATGTTTCATTAATTTTTTTTTTGGTTTTTAGGTTTATAAAGATAGAGTTTTATTTAATTTATTATTTGGTTTTTAGAGTTTGTGAGAGGGTTTTAGGGTTAGGGTTGTTAGTGATAATTGTTCGATTTTATGGAAATGAGTTATATTATATGTTTAATATTAGAAAATTTTAATAAAATTTATGATAAAATTTGTTTTGATAGTAGTTTTTATAAATTTTATGTTAGTAAAAAATTTTATAATTATATTTTATTATAATTTATGTTATTTAATTAGATTTTTTTTGTTATTTATGTATATATTTAAGGATATGTTATATAGAGTAGTTGGATTTTATACGGGGATGGAATATTATTCTTTTTGGTTAGTAGTTTTAAGATTTTGAATTGTGAGACTTATGTTTATGAGTTTAGAGGATAAAATTAATTTTAAAAAAATAAATGTAATTTTAATTTTATTATTAGTATTGGTAATATTTTTTATTTCATTGGATATAATAATATTTTATTTTATGTTTGAGGTTAGTTTAATTCCTACTTTTTTTTTAATTGTTTATTGAGGAGTTAATCCTGAACGATTTAGGGCTTCTTATTATTTGATGGTATATATATTATTAATTTCTTTCCCTTTATTAGTTTATATCTTTAATATTTATATTTATAGGGGAAGGTTAAAGTTTTCTATTTTAGTGTTGTGTATGGATCAATATGAGGTTAGAGTTTGGGGATTTATAATAATTTATTTAGCTTTTTATATTAAAATACCAATATATATATTTCATGTTTGGTTGCCTAAGGCTCATGTTGAGGCGCCTGTTTATGGGTCTATAATTTTAGCAGGGGTTTTATTGAAGATGGGGGGGTATGGATTAATTCGTTTTATAGAAATTTTAATTAATATAAGAATTAAGTTTAATTTTTTAATTATAAGGGTAAGAATTGTAGGGAGACTGATTGTTTCTTTAATTTGTTTAGTTCAGATTGACATAAAAAGGTTAGTGGCCTATTCATCTGTTGTTCATATGAATATAATATTATGTGGGATATTAAGGATAACTAAGATGGGAATTGTCGGGGGGTATATTATGATAATTGCGCATGGCTTATGTTCATCAGGGTTATTTTATATAGTAAATTTATATTATATACGTTCGAGCAGTCGTTTATTAATATTAAATAAAGGGCTTATAAGTAAATTACCTGGATTAACATTATGATGATTTTTATTGTGTTCTGCTAATTTTTCTTTTCCTTTTTCTTTAAATTTTATTAGAGAGATTTTAATTTTAATAGTAGTTTTGAATTGAGATTTTGTTTTATTAGGTAATTTAATGTTAATTTGTTTTTTTAGAAGTGCTTATTCTTTGTATTTATTTTCTTATGTTCAACATGGAGGAGGTAGAAAGCAGGGGGGAAGATTTCATATAAGTATAGTAAAGGAATATATTGTTTTAATTATACATTTTTTTCCTTTGTTTATAATTTTATTAAATTTGGTTATTTATATATAATTTTGTTGTTGGGGCAGGTTGGCTGTAATTTTATGGGGGAGAGAGGAGAGAGGTAATGAAAGATTTATTTAAGTAGTTTAATAAAAATATTAATTTGTGGGATTAAAGTTATAATTTAAGTATCTTAAATAATTATTAATATTTTTGTTTATTTTTTTATAATATTTTTTATTTTTGTATTTATGTTTTTATTTAGGTTGGTAATTTATATATTTAATGTGGCGATTTTAGTTGAGTGGACATTATTAGAATTTAATTCTATTAATATAGAAATTATTTTTTTAATTGATTGAATTTCTTTATTATTCATAAGTTTTGTTTTATTAATTTCTTCAATAATTTTAATTTATAGGTATATTTATATATTAGGAGAGAAATTTATTGAACGATTTATTATTTTAGTGCTTTTATTTATTTTTTCTATAATTTTAATAATTTTGAGTCCTAATATTTTTAGAATTATATTTGGATGGGATGGATTAGGATTAGTTTCTTATTGTTTAGTTATTTATTATCAAAATTATATGTCTTATAATTCTGGTATAGTTACAGTTATATGTAATCGTGTGGGGGATATTGGACTATTAATAATTATTAGTTTGATGTTAATTAGTGGGAGATGAAATTACATTATGTTTAATAACATTAAAGAAGGGGGTGGAAGGGTAATTATTATTTTATTAATTTTGGCGGCAATTACTAAGAGGGCACAGATTCCTTTTTCATCTTGATTGCCTATGGCTATAGCAGCCCCAACTCCAGTATCTGCGTTGGTTCATTCGTCTACTTTGGTAACTGCTGGTGTTTATTTAATAATTCGATTTAATGAGTATTTAATAAGGAGGGCCCAAAGTGAAAAATTATTTTTTTTAGCAGTGTTAACTATATTTATAGCGGGGGGGATAGCTTTGTTTGAGGTTGATTTAAAAAAAATTATTGCGCTATCAACATTAAGTCAGCTGGGGTTGATGATGATAGTGTTAAGAATGGGATTAAAATTTTTTGCATTTTTTCATTTGTTAACTCATGCAATTTTTAAATCAATATTATTTATATGTAGAGGAATTATTATTCATTCAATGATAAATAATCAAGACATTCGGGTACTTGGGGGGTTGAATGAGTTTATTCCTTATACAATAATAAGATTTTTTATTGCAAATTTAGCGCTGTGTGGGTTTCCCTTTATAGCTGGATTTTATTCAAAAGATTTAATTATAGAAATAATTTATTGTAGTAAAGTAAGTTGATTTATGTTAATTTTTATTTTATTATCATTGACGTTAACCGTTTCTTATTCAGTGCGATTATTTTATTATATATTTTTTAGGAGGGTTAAATTTTATAGGTATATAAGTATCAGAGAAAATTTATTAATAAATTTTTCAATGATAGTTTTAATTACATTAAGAATTATTGTAGGCGGGGTATTAAATTGGTTAATATTTTTTGATTTTTATTTAATTTATTTAGAGTTTGAAGTAAAAATGATTACTTTAATATTATGTTTTTTGGGGATTTTTAGAGGAATTTTTATAGTGGTATTAAATAAGTTGAATTTGTATTTATTTAGGTATTTTTGTAGGTCGATGTGATTTATAAATAATATGTATTCCTGAATTTATAGGCCCTGGAATTTTAGAGCTACAAAATTTAGAGAGGTTGACTTAAGTTGAGTTGAATTTTTTAAAAAATTTAAGGTTTATTATTTAATAATATATTTTAATAAAGATTTAGTTAAATATAATATATATATATATATATTTATGTTCATTTATTTTTTTAGAATTATAATAATAATGTATTAGGTTGGATTTAAATAGCTTATAGATTAAAGCATAATATTGAAGATATTAAGAAAATTTATTGATTTTTAAATAAGGCATAAATAATTAATTTATTAATATTTTTATAATGAAAATATAATGTTTTTATAAACTATATTTATTCATATATGGGGGGAGGGAGTAGGTTGAAGTAATATGATTAGGTATCATAAAGATTATGAATTAGAAGTTCATTTAATTTACTTCAACTAGAATTATATAATTCAGTAAAATTATTAACAATAATTTACCTCTATTTTGGTTTTAGTTAAATTTCTTAGATTTAGGCTAAATCATATGTTTAATTCGAAATTAAAGTGTAAAAATTACTTTAAGAAATAAGATATATTTATATAAATAATTTTTAAATGCAATTTAAATGTTATGAATTAATTAACTAATATCCTTTTAGTTTGATTTTGTAGATTGTTATAATTTTCAATCAATAGAGTTTTCTAAATATTCCATGTAAAGTCCGTAAATTAAGATGATTAAAAAAATAAAAGAGCATGTGATTAAGGAGAGATTGAATTTTAAAGTTAGGAAGATTAAGGGGATTAGTAAGGTAATTTCAATGTCAAAAATTAAAAAAATTAAACTAATAATAAAAAATTGGACTCTGAAAGGTATGTGATTATTAGAAATAGGGTCAAAGCCGCATTCGAAGGGCGAAGATTTTTCTCGGTCAGATAATGTTGTTTTTGATAGAATAAAGTTTAAAAATAATATTAAAGAGGATAATAATCAAATAATTATTAAAAGATAAAAAATTAATTATTATTTATATTAATTTTAGTTATTAAATATTTTAATTGGAAATTAAATGTAATTTTTTATACTATATAAATTTAAAAAGTTTTATAATTTAATTAAAATCTTCATCAGTAAATAGAGAGGTATAAAAATAATCAAACAACATCTACGAAATGTCAGTATCAGGCTGCTCCCTCAAATCCAAAATGATGTGAGGAAGAAAAATGTTTAAAGTTTATGCGTATGAGGGAGGCTGAGAGGAAAAGTGAGCCAATAATGACATGTAATCCGTGGAATCCTGTAGCAACAAAAAAGGTTGATCCATAAATTGAGTCTGCGATTGTGAATGGGGCTTCAATGTATTCAATTAATTGAAGAAAGGTAAAATATATACCTAAGATAATTGTAATAAGTAGACTTTTTTTTCTTTCCGATAAATTTTTGTTAATTATTGCGTGATGAGATCAGGTTACTGTTAATCCTGATGAAATTAAAATAATAGTGTTTAATAAAGGGATATCAAAAGGATTAAATGGTTTAATTCCATAGGGGGGTCATATTTGTCCAATTTCTATATTTGGGGCTAAGGAAGAGTGAAAGTATGCTCAAAAAAAAGATAAAAAAAATAATACTTCGGATACAATGAATAAAATTATTCCTAGACGTATTCCATTGTATACGTTTAATGTATGTCAGCCTTGGAATGTTGATTCTCGTGTTACATCTCGTCATCACTGATATGCGCATAAAAATGTGCAAGGGATAGTTAATAATAAAAAATAATTTATATTATGAAATCATCTGACTGTGCAAATTAAATTATTAAATAATCTAAATGAGATAATAATAGGCCATGGTCTAACTCTGACTAAGTGGAAGGGGTGATTTTGTTTATTCATAATAAGCGTCTATTAAATTAAGATTCTCTTCTGTATAAGGTGGATAGAACTGAAAATACATAAGCTTGGATTAGTGAGACTGAAATTTCTAAAATAAATAATAAAATTTGAGTTAAAATTAAAAAATTTAGTATAAATATATTAGAGATAGATTGACCTGAAGATCCTAAAAGGGATAGGAGTAAGTGGCCAGCAATTATATTAGCAGTTAGTCGGATGGCTAGAGTGAAAGGCCGAATAAGTAGGCTGATTGACTCAATAATGACTATAAAAGGCATTAAAATGAATGGAGTACCAGATGGGGTTAAATGTGTTATCAGGTCATTAAAGTAGTTAGTGATACTGTAAATTATTATACCCAATCAAAGGGGCAGGGATAGGGAAAGACAAATTCTTATATGGCTTGAGGCGGTGAAGATATAAGGGAATAGGCCTAAAAAATTATTAAAAAAAATAAATGTGATAAGGCTCGCAAAAGTAATTAAGTTTGAGAAAGAATAATTAATTAGAACTTTAAATTCTTTAAAAATGTAATTAATACAATAATTTCAAAGAAGTGTGAATCGGGTGGGAATGATTCATATTTGAAAGGGGAGAAGTGTGAATATTAGGAATATTCTAATTCAATTTAAGGAAAGATTTGATGATGATGAGGGGTCAAAAATAGAAAAAATATTTATTATCATTTTCAGATTCAATGTTGTTTGGTTAAAGTAGATATAAATGAATGGCTAAACCTTAAATTTAGAGTAGAGAAAAAATATAAAAAAGAAATAATTAATAATAATATAAAGATTGAAAATAGAAGTGATAATGATCATAATAATGGTATTATTTGAGGAATTAAAGAATATTAATTTAAATAATGATTTTAAATTGACAATTTAATGTTAATAGATTTAACTAATTCTTTTCATTAAAAATAGGGTAAACTATTATAATTTGATTTAAAAAATCAATACTTTTTCAGTCATTTAATGTAAATATTTATTTAAAAGATATTAATCAATTTTTAAAATTTATAAGGTTGGTTGATTCAATAACAATTGGTATGAAGCTATGATTTATACCACAAATTTCTGAACATTGGCCAAAGTATAGTCCTGGACGTATTATAGTAAGGTAAGTTTGATTTAAACGTCCTGGTGTTGAGTCTATTTTAATTCCTAAGGATGGGACAGTTCATGCGTGAATTACGTCTAAGGAAGTTGTAAGAATTCGTAAAGGATAGTTGAATGGTAAAATACATCGGTTATCTACTTCTAATAGGCGAAATTCATTATTTATGAGTTGATTGGTTGGGATTATAAAAGAGTCAAATTCAATATTTTTAAAGTCAGAATATTCGTATCTTCAGTATCATTGGTGACCGATAGCTTTAATAGATAATTTGTTATTATGAATTTCATCTGTAAGATAAAGAATTTTTAAAGAGGGGATTGCAATTAAAATTAGTGTAAATATGGGTAAAATTGTTCATAATAATTCTATCGTGTGGCCTTGAAGAAGGTAACGGTTAGTTAATTTGTTACTGAATATTATAGCTATAATAAATATGATAATTATAGTAATAAAAGTTAAAATAATTATTATGAAGTCATGGAAAAAAATTATTATATCATAGATAGGAGTATTAGAATTTTGGAGAGAGATTAATCAAGTATTAATTTTTAATAAAAGATTAAACTTTATATATGAAGTTTAAGTTCATTGCACTTTTCTGCCATATTAAAGTAATTAAATTTAAATTGAAGGGATTTCGTTATATCTATGATTTAAGGGTGGGTAAGAATGTTGTCATTCTAGTGAGGGTCCTAAAAAAAATATATTGATAATTTTTCGTTTGGATGCAAAAGCTTCTCAGATAATGAATATCAGAATTGTTAGTCTAAGGATGGAGATTAATGAACCGATTGATGAGATGATGTTTCATGTAAGAAAATTATCTGGGTAGTCGGAATATCGTCGGGGTATTCCTCTTAATCCTAAAAAATGTTGGGGGAAGAAGGTTATATTTACTCCGATAAATATAGATAAGAATTGGATATTTAGATAAAAATTATTTAAAGTGAATCCTGTAATTAATGGGAATCAATGAATAAAACTTGCAATAATTGCAAAAACAGCTCCTATGGATAAAACATAATGGAAATGAGCTACTACATAATAAGTGTCGTGTAAAATGATGTCAATTGCAGAGTTAGATAAAATGATTCCAGTTAATCCTCCTATAGTAAATAAAAAAATGAATCCTAAAGATCATCATAGGGCAGGGTTGTAGTTGATTTTTATTCCATGTAATGTGGAGATTCATCTAAAAACTTTGATTCCGGTAGGAATTGCAATAATTATTGTTGCTGAAGTAAAATAAGCTCGAGTGTCTACATCTAAACCGATTGTAAATATATGGTGAGCTCAAACGATAAATCCTAAAAATCCAATTGCAATTATTGCGTAGATTATACCTAATGATCCAAATGTTTCTTTTTTTCCTCTTTCTCTTATAATAATATGTGAAATTAAACCGAAACCTGGTAAAATTAGAATATAAACTTCTGGGTGACCAAAGAATCAGAATAAGTGCTGGTATAAAATAGGGTCTCCTCCTCCGGAGGGGTCAAAGAAAGAAGTATTGAGATTGCGGTCTGTCAATAATATAGTAATTGCACCTGCTAATACAGGGAGAGAAAGAAGGAGTAGGATGGCAGTAATTATAATAGATCAAACTAAGAGGGGGATTTTATCTATTGATACGTTTTTGTGGTGTATGTTTATAATTGTTGAAATAAAATTAATAGCACCAAGAATTGATGATATTCCTGCAATATGAAGGGAAAAAATTGAAAGGTCGATAGAAGATCCTCTGTGGAAAATGTTAGAAGCTAAAGGGGGATAAATTGTTCATCCTGTACCAGCTCCGTTATTAATAAATCTTCCTATAATAAGTAGTGTGATGGAGGGCGGAAGGAGTCAAAATCTTATGTTATTTATGCGAGGGTAGGCTATATCAGGGGACCCTAGTATTAATGGGACTAAAAAATTTCCGAATCCCCCAATTATGAAAGGTATGACCATAAAAAAAATTATAATAAATGCGTGTCTAGTAATTAAAGTATTATAGATTTGGTCATTATTAATCATAGGACCGCATGAGCCTAGCTCTAAGCGGATGATTATACTTATAGAAGATCCAATTAATCCTGATCAAATTGCTAAAATAAAATATAGAATTCCGATATCTTTATGATTTGTAGAATAAAGTCATTTGTTCAT